GGTACCAACTAAATCGAGTGCTATCTCCCATTTATCTCTTATTGAATTAACTGATCAACTTGCTATCGGACATTTATTTTCGATTTGGTATTATTCCAAAAAGGATTTCGACATATTTCACTTTATTATAATTATGAGAATCAATCCTACTACTTCTAGCCCTGCGGTTTCCACACTTGAAGAAAAAAAACTAGGGCGTATCGCTCAAATTATTGGCCCAGTACTGGATGTCGTTTTTCCCCCGGGCAAAATGCCTAATATTTATAACGCTTTGGTAGTTAAGGGTCGAGATACTGTCGGTCAGCAAATTAATGTGACTTGTGAGGTACAACAATTATTAGGAAATAATCGAGTTAGAGCTGTAGCTATGAGTGCTACAGATGGGCTGATGAGAGGAATGGAAGTGATTGACACGGGAGCTCCTCTAAGTGTTCCAGTCGGCGGAGCTACTCTCGGGCGAATCTTCAACGTTCTTGGAGAGCCTGTTGATAATTTAGGTCCTGTAGATACTCGCACAACATCTCCTATTCATAGATCTGCGCCTGCCTTTATACAGTTAGATACGAAATTATCAATCTTTGAAACAGGTATTAAGGTGGTAGATCTTTTAGCTCCTTATCGCCGTGGAGGAAAAATCGGACTATTTGGGGGAGCTGGAGTAGGTAAAACAGTACTCATCATGGAATTGATCAACAACATTGCCAAAGCTCATGGAGGCGTATCCGTATTTGGCGGAGTAGGAGAGCGTACTCGTGAAGGAAATGATCTTTACATGGAAATGAAAGAATCCGGAGTAATTAATGAAAAAAATCTTGCAGAATCAAAAGTAGCTTTAGTCTATGGTCAAATGAATGAACCGCCGGGAGCTCGTATGAGAGTTGGTTTGACTGCCCTAACTATGGCAGAATATTTCCGGGATGTTAATGAACAAGATGTGCTTCTATTCATCGACAATATCTTTCGTTTTGTCCAAGCAGGATCAGAAGTATCCGCATTATTAGGGAGAATGCCTTCTGCAGTGGGTTATCAACCTACCCTTAGTACAGAAATGGGTTCTTTGCAAGAAAGAATTACTTCTACCAAAGAGGGATCTATAACTTCGATCCAAGCAGTTTATGTACCTGCGGACGATTTGACCGACCCTGCTCCTGCCACTACATTTGCACATTTAGATGCTACTACCGTACTATCAAGAGGATTAGCTGCCAAGGGTATTTATCCAGCAGTAGATCCTTTAGATTCAACGTCAACTATGTTACAACCTCGGATCGTTGGCGAGGAACATTATGAAACTGCGCAAAGAGTTAAGCAAACTTCACAACGTTACAAAGAACTTCAGGACATTATAGCTATTCTTGGGTTGGACGAATTATCCGAGGAGGATCGTTTAACTGTAGCAAGAGCACGAAAAATTGAGCGTTTCTTATCACAACCCTTCTTCGTGGCAGAAGTATTTACTGGTTCTCCAGGAAAATATGTTGGTCTTGCAGAAACAATTAGGGGGTTTCAACTGATCCTTTCCGGAGAATTAGATGGTCTGCCCGAGCAGGCTTTTTATTTGGTGGGTAACATCGATGAAGCTACCGCGAAAGCTATGAACTTAGAAGTGGAGAGCAATTTGAAGAAATGACCTTAAATCTTTGTGTACTGACTCCTAATCGAATTATTTGGGATTCAGAAGTGAAAGAAATCATTTTATCTACAAATAGTGGCCAAATTGGTGTATTACCGAACCACGCCCCTATTGCCACGGCTGTAGATATAGGTCTTTTGAGAATACGCCTCAACGACCAATGGTTAACGGTGGCTCTGATGGGTGGTTTTGCTAGAATAGGGAATAATGAGATCACCATTTTAGGAAATGATGCGGAGATGAGTACTGACATTGATCCGCAAGAAGCTCAACAAACTCTTAAAATAGCTGAAGCTAACTTGAGTAGAGCTGAGGGTAAGAGACAGGTGATTGAAGCGAATCTAGCTCTCAGACGAGCTAGGACACGAGTAGAGGCTGTCAATGTTATTTCCTACTAGTCAATACATCAAAATAATCAAAAGAAGTTTTTTAGAAGTTCTTTTTTATACACCACATTTAGATTCTGCCAATTGAAGACAATCAAGTCTAATCTGATACAACGAAAAAAGGAGGATGGGTAGAAAAACTTATTAGATACCATTGCATTGACTCCGGTATCTAATAAGTTCTACCTACTATTGGATTTGAACCAATGACTCCTGCCGTATGAAAGCAATACTCTAACCACTGAGTTAAGTAGGTAATTTATCACCGCAAAAGAAGACCCATCACCTCGGGGATTATAGATAGAATATAATTTCTAAGCAATACCAATCTGTTAACAGTAAACGGATCAAAGAGTTATCATGTGAGATTAGGAAATATCCATCTTGACAAGAAATTATCTATATGTTAAGATATCTATGACAAGGGCTATAGCTCAGTTAGGTAGAGCACCTCGTTTACACGTGCGCCAATGCTTTTCAA